CCTTCTATCATAGCAATGCCGCGTATAGGTAGAAGGCACGCTAGATCAAATAAGTACCTTGTGGCAGACTTGAGAACTTCTATGGGTCGAATTTTGAGTATTCTCTTATTTATCACCTGTGCCTACAATTTAGGCGGAATACCCTCGCCTATTTTCACTAAGAAACTGAAGGAAAACTCAAAAAAAAAAAAAGAAATGGGGGAAAGTGAGGAAGAAACAGATGTAGAAATAGAAACCACTTCCGATTCCGAAGAGATCCAAGTGGATGAAGAGGAAAAAACAAAGGAGAAATTTGAAAAACCTATTGTGACTCTTCTTTTCGATTATAAACGATGGAATCGTCCATTGCGATATATAACAACCAATCAACCTGCAAATGCTGTAAGAAACGAAAACGAAATGGCACAATATTTTTTTGCTACATGCCTAAGTGACGGAAAACAAAGAATCTCTTTTACATATCCACCCAGTTTGTCAACTTTTTTTGAAATGATACAAAAAAGGTGGTTTTTAGACACGACAGAAACAAGATCCTCGGAAGAACTATATAATCGTTGGGTTTCTACCAACGAACAAAAAAGAAAGAGCCTAAGCAACGAATTTATCAAGCGAATTGAAGCTCTAGACAAGGGTTCTCTTGATGATGTACTTGAAAAAAGGACTAGATTGTACAATGATGGGACTGAGCAAAACTGCTTACCAAAAGTGTATGATCCTTTTTTGAGCGGACCCCACCGTGGAACAATTAGAAATTTCGATTTGGACTCAAGCATCAACAATCCTTTAAACAACCCGATAGAAGATTCCCTAACAAGCATGTGGAATAAGCTTAAGCTTCAAGATATCCTTCCTAATGATTTCCGAGAATTTGAAGATCAAGAAGACAAAAGGAAAGAAGATCAAGAAAACAAAAAAAGTGAAGATCAACAACAAAAAGAATATCAATATCAAAGTGCATTAAGTGCATTTGAAGACGAAGATAAAGAATATCAAAGTGCATTTGAAGATGAAGATCGAGAAATTCGAAGTGAATTTGCAGGGGAACCAAGGCCTAATACGGCTTTGAATTTAAACGAAAATGATGAAATCGAAAATGATGAAATTGAAAACCTTGAAATTGCAATCGAAAACTTTGAAATCGAAAAAAAGGTTCCTCGATGGTCATACAAATTGAACGTGGATTGGGGGGATTTGGAAAACGAGCCAAAAGACAATGAAGAAGAGGAAAATCAGGCTTATGATATTTGTTCACCAGAAGTAAGACGCGTAGTCATTTATACTGAGAAAGAGACTGAGAACGAGACTGAGAACGAGACTGAGAAAGAGACGGAGACTGGTGCGAATGCTAGGACTATCGAAAAAAATACTAAGACTACTACTGACGAAGATAAGACAGATAAAACTGCCGAGAATGCTCGGACTATCGAAAATCCTAAGACTACTACTGACGAAGATAAGACAGATAAGACTGCCGAGAATATTAAGACTACTACTGACGAAGATAAGACAGATAAAACTGCCGAGAATGCTCGGACTATTGAAAATCCTAAGAATACTATTAAGGATAAGGAAGATAAGAAGGAGGAGGAGGAACCGGAAGAAATTGCTTTGCTTTCCTATCTAGAAGAACCAGATTTTGATCGCGATTTAATTAAAGGATCCATGCGAGCTCAACGACAACGAAGACAGAGATTACCTTTTAGTAAAACTGAGATTTGTCTGATTATATTAGGAATGGCTATCTCTTGTTCTACGGAATCAGAGGATGTCAATCAAAATATTGCCTCCTTTTGGCGACAATGTTTCATACTCGGGTTGGGACTTGGCTTATGTTGGCATTGCTCCGCGGAGTAGGCTTATTCTTTTTCTTTCTGTTCTCATCGAAAAATAAAGTAAAAGAAAACGTCACTATAGCTATAGTAAGTAGTAAATTACTAAAAAAAGAAAAATGGATAAATAAAATAAATAAAAGAAAAGATAAGAAGAAATTCGACCGCCCCCCATATATTTTATCCCCTCTCCTACAAAGAAACTTATAACACCAACCCCGTTCGTAATTCCATCAATTACCCCTCTATCAAAAAAAGACATTTGTTCTGCTAACCTTCTTATGCCACTAATAAAGATAGTTTTATAAAAAGCTTCAATATAAGCACAATTATATGACCAATTATAGAGAATATTGATTTTTTGGTCCCAGAAGAGTCTTTTAGGCCCCGTTTTCATAAATAAATTCATTAAGCCAAAATTATGAAAAGATGAATAAACAGGCCTATATAAAAGAGACGCTATAAATATTCCAAAAAAGGCTATACTTACTGAAAAAAATGCATTTGTGACAAATTCATACGAATCCATAGAATTGTTTGAATTTGACTGTAAAAAAGTTATCGTCGGAGCTAACCATTTTGATAATATATCAAAATAGACTTCCTTTTGATCAAAAGGAAGTCCTATGGATCCGATGAAACAAGTAAATAAAACCAATACAATAAGTGGAAATAGCATTGTATTGTCCGATTCCTGGGGATAGATTGAATTTTTTTTATTGGAAAAAAGAGTAATAGTAAAAAGAGGTCGCATCACATTTCTTGCATTCCCATGAATTGGATACCCTTTTTTCAAAAAAAGGGAAACGCTTTCAATATTATTTATTGTTGATAAAAGCAAATTTGCTTTTCTCAATTTCAATCCATCTTTACCCCATATAGATAGTGAGTAGAACGAGCTATTTTTTTTGCCGTTAAAATTTTGAAAATAAACGTTTAAATGCCCCTCAAAAGTCAGTAAATACATTCGAAACATATAAAATGCAGTTAAACCCGCCGTGAAAGAAGCTATTATCGCAAAAAGAGGCGAATATCCCCAGCTATCATAAAGAATCTCGTCTTTGGACCAAAAACAAGCAAGAGGTGGAATACCACAAAGAGAAAGTGTACCTAACAAAAAGGAAGTTTTTGTAATTGGTAAATATTTTGTTAAACCCCCCATAAGAGCCATATTCTGGATTTTTTCTGGCGAATATCCAATACAGGTTTCCATTGAATGAATAATGGATCCAGAACCTAAAAATAATAATGCTTTCGAATAGGCATGGGTGATCAAATGAAATAAAGCCACTCGATAAGATCCCATACCTAAAGCTAACATAGTATAACCCAATTGAGATATTGTAGAATAGGCTAAACTTCTCTTAATGTCTCTTTGAGCAAGAGCCAAAGTAGCCCCTAATAGTAATGTTATCATACCTATTAAAGAAATAAAATTCATTACGTAGGGTATAGATATAAAAAGAGGAATAAGTCGAGCTACAAGAAAAATTCCTGCTGCTACCATAGTAGCAGCATGGATAAGAGCTGATATAGGAGTAGGCCCTTCCATGGCATCAGGTAACCATACATGAAGGGGAAATTGTGCCGATTTAGCAACTGCACCAACGAATAATAGGGAGGCAAAGAAAGTAAGAAATAAAGAATTGAACCCATCATTATCAATCAAATTTTTGGTTATTTCGAACAAATTTCGAAAGTCGAAACTACCCGTTATAAAATAAAAACCCAAGATTCCTAATAATAAACCAAAGTCCCCTACGCGATTAGTTACAAAGGCTTTTTGACAAGCACTTGCCGCAATAGGTCGTGTGAACCAAAAACCTATTAATAGAAAGGAACACATTCCAACCAATTCCCAAAAAAAATAAATTTGTATCAAATTAGAACTAGTTACTAATCCCAACATAGAAGCATTAGACAAACTCATATAAGCAAAAAATCTCAAATATCCTTGATCATGAGACATATAATTGTCACTATAAATAAGAACCATTATCCCAACAGTAGTAATTAATAATAACATAATGGAAGTAAGCGGATCTATCAAATAGCCAAATTCTAAGGAAAAATCATTATGGATAGTCCAGGACCATACATATTGATGAGCAATACTGACGTTTATTTGATAAATAGCCAGATCCGCTGAAAAAATCATAATGATACTGAGTAATAAAACACTAGGAAAAACCCACATACGGCGAAGGCTTTTTGTCGCGGTCGGAAAAAGGAGAAGTCCCACTCCTATAGCAATAGGAACTGGGAGTGGAACAAAAGGTATGATCCATGCATATTGATATGTATGTTCCATAAAAAAAGAAAACTTTTTGTATTTTTTTTTTTTATTATTGAATTGTTTCCGATTCACCAGTTCTTATCTCTTGGGGAAAAAGCAAAAAAGAATTGAATAAAGAAAATGACGATTTAAATTAAATAGAAATCAAATCGCATATAACTGAAAAAAAAAAGAAAACAAATAAATTATGAAAAATATTATTTATTATCAAGTCAAGTATCACTCAACCAATTAATATAACAACTAACTCATTGATCATTGACTCGTTCTAATTTGAAAATGGAAATTTTGACAATTTTTACAATAGCGTTTTTTATTTTTCAAGCAGGTAGGTTTCATGAAACTTTTTGATCTATTTTTTGTTAATTTAATATAACACGACGAAACTATCTGGAGATACTCAATCAAATCCCTTTTATTATTAAATTAATAAGAATAAGCAATTAAATTGCTATATCTATAGCAGCAAGAAATGGAGATCGTCGAAATAAATCTTAATGCGAAGAGAAGATAAGATATATTAAATAGTAACAAAGAAAAATGATTCTTTACTTTTGATCTTGTATGTACGGATATTTTATCTAATACAGTAAAAAATCTCTATTTTGATCAATAGAAGTCTTACCCAGTTAACTATAATATAGTAAATAACCTCTTTATTTTTTTCTGTTTTCATTTTTAATGATGGTTCCAAAAAAACGTATTCGTCAAAATATTTGTAAATTCAAAAAGGTGCTGGGCGACAGTAAAAGAATTTGCTTTTGCAAGATATCTTTTTTTCCGGGAATTTTCAATTTTTTTTTTTGTGCGACTAATCGAAAAAAGTAATGTAGTAAAGCATTGAACTATTCTAAATTGAATGCCGACGAATCGCTCAATTTGCTAATTTCATTTAGTAAATTAGTAAAATAATAGGAAGTATTCCCATCAATTTATATTATCTTTCTTTATTTATTGGGGTAAATGGCTACTCAGGATTCTGTATATATTTTTTATATTAATTATATACATAAAATATATATATATTCTATAATCTATTTACCGAATATTGCAATAACCAAAATAAATAATTATTTTTACTTAATACTTAAGTAAAATTGAGTTCAAGGTATAAGTATAACATTTTTATCTTTCGTTTTTTTTTTTTTTTTTGTAAGTTTTTGTGGGATAGGGATTAGAATCTTTCCCATCTATTCACTTTTTCAAATGAAAATAATACAAAAACTCAAAAAAGTCTTCTTTTTTGAGTTTTAGGAAGGTTTTCATTTTTCATTTTAATATAGAATATATCTCGCATAAAGATAGAGAAAAAATTCTCAAAAAAGAAGAATTGGGTCACGATCTAGTTAAGACGGGTAAATTCTCGAAGAGCTTCCCTTTTAACTAGTAACTAGATAAAAAAAGCATTGGATTATGAAAACTTACACTATTTCACAACTAAAGATTCTTTTTTCTTTTTCTTTTATTGAATATGTTCAAATAGTTATTATTTTTTTATTATTATAGTAAGTCTTTATTCATTTTTTTTCTAAAGCTAAGGGATACTAATTCAATCCTGCCATCTCAACGATTGAATATTGAATATAGATGGGCTATTATGATTTCGAGCACGCCGCTATGGTGAAATTGGTAGACACGCTGCTCTTAGGAAGCAGTGCTAGAGCATCTCGGTTCGAGTCCGAGTGGCGGCATCTTCAAAAAGAACTAAAATAGATCCTATTCTATAATGAATTGAATTCTTGAATTCCATATTTACTTTTAGGATTTTTATGATATTTTTGACTTTAGAACATATATTAACTCACGTCTCTTTTTCGATTGTTTCAATTGTAACTACTATTTATTTGATGACCTTATTAGTCCACGAAATTGTTGGACTATATGATTCGTCAGAAAAAGGGATGAAAGCTTCTTTTTTGTGTATAACAGGATTTTTAGTGATTCGGTGGATTTATTCAGGTCATTTCCCCTTAAGTGATTTATATGAATCATTAATGTTCCTTTCGTGGAGTTTTTCCATGATTCATTTAGTTCCCTATTTTAGGAACCATAAAAATCATTTAAGTACAATAACCACGCCAAGTGCTATTTTTACCCAAGGGTTTGCTACTTCAGGTCTTTTAACTGAAATTCATCAATCCACAAAATTAGTACCCGCTCTCCAATCTCAGTGGTTAATGATGCACGTAAGTATGATGGTATTGAGCTACGCAGCTCTTCTATGCGGATCTTTATTATCAATGGCCCTTCTAGTAATTACATTTCGAAAAAACCTAGAGATTCTTGGTAAAATTCATTATTTATTAACGGGGCCATTTTATTCTGGCGAGACAAAATACATGAATGAAATAAGCAATGTTGTGCGAAATCCTTTTTTTATTTCGTTTAGAAATTATCATAGGTATCAATTCATTCATCAATTGGATTTTTGGGGTTGTCGTATCATTAGTCTAGGTTTTCTCTTTTTAACCATCGGTATCCTTTCCGGAGCAGTGTGGGCTAATGAAGCGTGGGGGTCATATTGGAATTGGGATCCCAAGGAAACTTGGGCATTTATTACTTGGGCTATATTTGGGATTTATTTACATACTCGAACAAATAAGAATTTGCAAGGCATAAACTCTGCAATTGTGGCTTCTACGGGATTTCTTATAATTTGGATATGCTATTTCGGGATAAATCTATTAGGAATAGGACTACATAGTTATGGTTCATTCACATTAACTTCTAATTGAAGAAGGATCCTTAGAAATCGAATACAGGGACAGGGGGATAGCGTATATAACAAAAGTTTGTAAGAGTTTTTGTTTGAGAACCATAAAGTTTTTTACGGTTCTCAAACAAAAACTCCAAACGTATCTAATTCAATCAAGTTTTTTTTACTTGATAGATATCTTATTATATTATTCTTTTCTTTTTTTGATAAAAACAAAGTATCTATAAAAAAAAATAATTAGATAAAATAATTTCTACCTTGTCAACTGATAGGGAAAAAACGAAATCTGGATAAATACCAATACCAATTATTGGTAAAAGTATACAAATCGAAACAAAAAGTTCTCGCGGTCCGGAATCAAAAAAATGAGAGTTTGGGGCATGAAATTGTTTGTATCCATAGAAAATCTGACGTAACATAGATAATGAATAGATAGGAGTTAATATCATTCCAATTGCCGTTAGAAATGTAATGGGTATTTTTGACATGAAAAAATATTTTTGGCTAGTTATTATTCCAAAAAATACTACCAATTCCGCAAAAAAACCGCTCATTCCTGGCAATGCAAGAGAAGCCATTGAGAAACTACTAAATAATGTAAATATTTTTGGCATTGGGATAGCTATTCCTCCCATTTTGTCGAGAGAAACAAGACGTATTCTATCATAACTCGTTCCTGCCAAGAAAAAAAGCGCAGCGCCAATAAATCCATGAGAGATCATTTGTAAAATAGCCCCATTGAGTCCCGCATCTGTTATGGAACTAATTCCTATAATTATGAAACCCATATGAGATACGGAAGAATAAGCAATTCTCTTTTTTAAATTATGTTGACCAGGAGATGTTGAAGCTGCATAGATTATTTGAATTGTCCCTATTATCATCAACCCGGGAGAAAATAGAGAATGAGCGTGGGGTAATAATTCCATATTGATACGAACTAATCCATATGCTCCCATTTTTAATAAGATTCCGGCTAAAAGCATACATGTACTATAATGTGCTTCTCCGTGGGTATCCGGTAACCATGTATGTAGGGGTATGATTGGAAGTTTTACAGCATAAGCAATAAAAAATCCAAGATATAATAGTATTTCCAATACTACAGGATATGATTGATTAGCTAATGTTTCAAACTGTAATGTCGGTTCATTAGAAGCATATAAACTCATACCCAGAACTCCGATTAAGAGAAAAATAGAACCCCCCGCAGTATACAAAATAAACTTTGTAGCTGAGTACAAACGTTTCTTCCCGCCCCACATAGAAAGAAGTAGGTAGACAGGAATTAATTCCAACTCCCACATAATGAAAAAAAGTAAAAGATCTCGAGAGGAAAATGATCCTATTTGACCGCTATACATTGCTAACATTAGGAAATGGAACAATCGTGAATCTCGAGTAACCGGCCAAGCCGCTAAAGTAGCTAGAGTGGTAATAAATCCCGTCAGTAAAATGGGTCCTATGGAAAGTCCATCGATTCCGAGTCTCCAGTGAAAATCAAAAATATTTATCCATTTATAATCCTCTTCCAATTGGATTAATGGATCGTCCAATTGAAAATGATAACAGAATGCATAGGTGGTTAGAAGGAGTTCTAATAGACAAATACAAATAGTATACCACCTAATTACCTTATTTCCTCTATGAGGGAAAAAGAAAATGAGAGAGCCCGCGAATATCGGCAAAACAACAATTATTGTTAACCAAGGAAAAGAATTCGTGGTAAAGACAAGATACACTTTGGACAGAAAAACCCATACTCGATATTATATATATCTAATTATGTATTTTTCGAGTATGGGTTTTTGTCGGTAAAGAAAAATAAAAAGAGTGCAAGTAGAATTTTTTGCAAGGTATCAATAAGCTAGACCCATGCTGCGAGTTGTCTCATGCCATAAATAAACCCGTACACTCAGGAAATCCGTTGGACAGGCGGATTCACACCTTTTACAACCCACGCAGTCTTCTGTTCTTGGAGCAGAAGCAATTTGTTTAGCTTTGCATCCGTCCCAAGGTATCATTTCTAATACATCTGTGGGGCAAGCTCGTACACATTGGGTACACCCTATGCATGTATCATAAATCTTTACTGAATGTGACATTGGATCTATCCATTTTTTGAACATCATAAATTTTCGATCTAGTTCTAGTAAAATAACTTAGTATTAGTAAATGAAATACATTTAAACACCAGATGAATCAACGATTTCCATTTACTAGAATGAGTTTGTAATCAATCTACTTCTGTATCTGCTCATGAGAGAGGACCAAGATACTTCGCCTTCTTAGATTTTCAAAAATAGCGTCTATTCTTTTCTTTATCTATATGCCTATGATTACTGCTATTTATTTAACAAATTTGATTGATTAATACGAGTTGATTTTCTATTACGATGAATTGACGAAACAATAGCTAATCCAATAGCCGCTTCAGCGGCTGCAATACCTATAACAAAAATCGAGAAAATGTCTCCTTTTAATTGACGACTATCAAAAAAATCAGAAAATGTTATGAAATTCAAATTCACTGCATTCAGTATAAGCTCAAGACACATAAGCGCTCTAATCATATTTCGACTTGTAATCAATCCATAGATACCCATAGATAATAAATAGGCGCTCAAAACAAGTATATGCTCGAGCATCATTGAACTACCCCGCACCAATTCAATCTTGATTCATTTCAATATGAACAATAATGTAACTGAACTGATAGAGTATACCAAGTATGTAATGAAAATATTGGTAATAGACCTAACTAAAACATTTCCATTTTATACATGAACAAGCTAAAAGAAGCATTAAAATAAAAAAGAAAAGAAAGGAAATCCTTAGTTTTTTTTTATGAGTATTTATTACTGACGAGTTATAGCAATTGCGCCTATCAAGGCAACTAAAAGAATTATAGAAATAAGTTCAAATGGAAGAAAAAAATCCGTTGATAAATGAATCCCAATTTGTTGACCATTATTTATCAAATCCTGTTCTAGAATTTGGTTTGATCTTGTGGTCCAAATAATTCCGTACCATGATGTATCTGAAATAGTAGTAATTAGTGAAAAAAAAAGACTTGTACAAACTAGTGAAGTGATCCCATCCCCCGCAGTCCAAAGGTGGGCATCATTGGAATATTCTGAACGATTCATGAACATCACAGCAAAAACGATTAGGACATTTATGGCTCCCACGTAAATAAGTAGCTGTGCCGCAGCTAGAAAATAGGAATTCGAAAGAATATGGAATAAGGATATACAAACAAGCACCAATCCCAACGAAAAGGCAGAATAAATAGGATTGGTAAGTAATACTACTCCTAGACCACCGACTATAAGACCCAACCCTAAAAATACTAAGAGAAAATCATGTATTGGCGCAGGTAAATCCATTTTTTATTTTATGTAAATATGTAAAATTAAGAGAGAAATTCAGCCGAAATCCTTCATGACCTTATTGACCCGACCGAGAAAAAAGACATTATCCTATTTTTTAATACGTTTCTAGTTTCTAATTGAATGAAATCCTTTTATAGGGTGTTAGTTGATGTAGATACACTTAGTCATTTTACTTGCATCTGCTTTTTCTATACGAAAAAACGAAAAAATGCAATTTCATTTATAGATTTCGAAAGCCTCATATATTTTAGAATTTTTAACACAAAGCAAGCCCCGATTCTTAACAATCTTCGGATTCTTAGGTTTAGGTATTGATTAAGCAAACTTCGCTTCCTCAAGTTCAATCAAAACCAAATTTGACTAATCTAATTAAGTAATTGTTATTGAATGAACAGAATTACCCACGCTTTTTGTTATTGGAATCGAATTCATAATTGTTTGAATTGTGTAATCTCCAATTATTGACATTGGTAATCGACCCAAAGCAATTTGATTATAATTTAATTCGTGACGATCATAAGTAGAAAGCTCATATTCTTCAGTCATTGATAAACAGTTTGTTGGACAATACTCGACGCAGTTACCACAAAATATACATATTCCAAAATCAATACTGTAATTAAGCAATCGTTTCTTTCGAATATTCGTTTCCAATTTCCAATCAACAACAGGTAGATCTATAGGGCATACACGAACACATACTTCACAAGCAATACATTTATCAAATTCAAAATGTATTCGACCACGAAAACGCTCCGATGTGATGAATTTTTGATAAGGATAGTGAATAGTTACCGGCAAACGATTCGCATGAGATAGGGTAATCAAAAAACTTTGGCCAATATACCTCGTAGCTCGTACTGTTTGTTGACCATAATTCATGAACCCAGTTACCATAGGGAGCATATCGTGAATATCTCTGAATAAATTTCATGTTTCTTTCTATTGGTTGAGAGAAGTTATGAAGCTATACTATCATATCCTAAAAATCCCATGCCATGCCTTTCCATTATAATGAAAGGAGTTGGAACGAAGTTGTTAATAAAAAATTCCCCAAAGAAATAGGTAAAAGAAATTTCCACCCAAGATTCAATAGTTGGTCCATTCTCAGCCTAGGTAAAGTCCATCTTGTTGTGATAGGAATGAACAGGAACAAAAAAGCTTTAGCTAATGTAATAAAAATACCTATTGTCGTTCCAAAGACTCTACACACTTCATTATTTCCGAAAAGCTCAGGAATGAGTATGTACGGAATAGAAAAATTCCAACCACCCAAGTAAAGAACTGTTACAAATAATGAAGAAACTAGTAGGTTTAGATAGGAAGCAAGGTAAAATAAAGCAAATTTAATACCCGAATATTCGGTTTGATAACCCGCAACTAGTTCTTCCTCTGCTTCCGGTAAATCAAAAGGTAATCTCTCACATTCCGCTAGGGAAGAAATTAGAAAAACCATAAACCCTATAGGTTGACGCCACAGATTCCACCCCCAAAAACCATATTTTGATTGCGCCTCAACTATATCAACTGTACTTGAACTGTTAGATAATTCTAGTCAATGGTAACATCACTCTTCCCGTCGCTATTGCAAAAACGTACATGAAACTTCAACTTCATACGGCTCCTCGATGGCCACAAATAAATATAAGGACCTCTTTGATGGTATCTCACTATGTTTGTTGTTTGTAGAGTAGGTCGAGTAACGATACATCGTAAAGTCCAAAATTAGACCAATGCAATCCTGTCTGCTATAAAAAAGTGCTTATGAATTGATCTTATCCTTTAGAATAGAATTTCAACTTTATTTAGTAAAAACTTCATCCTTAAATAAACTACTTATGACTATTTGTATTCATACCCCTTTCCATTACGAAAAAAAAAAAAAGACACTCTATTAGTTATATTAGTTATTAGTTCATGAATTGTGATAAGAGTTATATGTGTATTAATTATTAATTTAATATGGATAAAGAAATAAAGAATAAGAGTTCCGTTTTTTTTCTTTCGTTCCTCTTCTTCTTTCTCATAAAAAATAAAAAAAGAATCTAAAAGAAAATAAAGGATTACTTCGTTCCTGATAGGAATTTCTTGAATCAGTGGATAGGAGCATACTCTGGATCGGGATCATGGGGAAGTACTACTTGATCGTTTCTACTAACTTAAAGCCCCTATTAGGATTCCTTTTATACGGAAATATCCGTCCCTCGGGATACTCTATATTACTAATCTTTTGTGTACCTTAGTATTCCTAACCGTCCACTAATTTTTGCCCAACCCCCCCATAGTATAGTACATAGTATAGTAATACAAAGATATAGTAAAAAGTCAAAACTCCCTATAGGTTGATCTTTTGTATCCGCTTCAAAACCCCGATGACTAATCCACCAATCTTTGGGAAACAGTTTCTAGTTTCTACTGCTTATCTTTACTTTCACTTAACTCTTGTACCTAGGGAATGAGACTCAATTTTTTACTGCCAATTTTTAAGCTGTTTTGTTTCACTCATATAACTATCTGTATTTAATTTAGTTCATCGCCCCGACTGATGAATATCCTAACGAATCGCACGTAGAGAGATTGATAATACACATGGAGTTAATGGTATTTCATAACTAATTGATTGAGCAGCGGCTCGTAGACCACCTAAAAAGGAATATTTATTATTTGATCCATACCCTGACATTAGAAGTCCAATAGGAGCAATACTTGAAATTGCAATCCATAAAAAAACACCTATACTCAGATCGGCTAGAACAAGGCGATAGCCAAAAGGAATTACGGAATAACTTAATAAGATTGATATGACCGCGATAGACGGCCCAAGACTGAATAAAAGAATATCCCCTCTAGAGGGGAGAAGATCCTCTTTGAAAATGAGTTTGGTCCCATCTGCTAAAGCTTGAAGAATTCCGAAAGGACCGGCATACTCGGGTCCAATACGTTGTTGTATTCCTGCAGATATTTGTCGTTCTAACCACACAATTACTAGCACCCCTATGACGATTCCCGATAAAGGAGTAAAAATAGGAACAAGCAAGCATATGAGTCCGTAAAACTCTTTTAATGATTCCGATCTGGAAAAGGAATTGATAGCTTGTTGTACTTTTGTCGTATCCATTATCATTTCAACGGTCAACTTCTCCCATAATGATATCTATACTACCTAGTATTGTCATAATATCAGCCAATTTCATTCTTTTAACTAGCTGAGGAAGAATTTGCAAATTGATAAAACCTGGTGGACGAATTTTCCATCTCCAGGGAAAAACACTCTGATCCCCTATTAGAAAAATTCCCAACTCCCCTTTAGGGGCTTCTACTCTCACATAAAGTTCTTGTTTTGACAATTCAAAAGTGGGCGAAGGTTTTTTACTAATAAATCGATAATCAAACTCATTCAATTCGAAATCCCTTGCACTATCAAAGCGGCGTACTTCTAAATTTTCATAAGGACCCCCCGGGATTTGTTCCAGAGCTTGTTGAATAATTTTGATAGATTCTTTCATTTCACTGATTCGGACTAAATAACGTGCTAAAGAATCGCCTTCTTTTTGCCATTGCACTTCCCAATCAAATTCGTCATAAGACTCATAATGATCAACTTTACGAAGATCCCATGGCATTCCGGAAGCTCGTAGCATGGGTCCGGATAAGCCCCAATTTATTGCTTCCTCTCCGCTAATAAAGCCCACCCCTTCAACTCTTTCCAAAAAAATAGGATTCCGTGCAATAAGTTTTTGATATTCAGTAACCCCTGTTACAAAATAATCACAGAAATCTAAACATTTATCTATCCATCCATGAGGTAGATCAGCAGCTACTCCCCCAATACGGAAATAATTATGCATCATTCGCATACCCGTGGCAGCTTCGAATAGATCATATATAAGTTCTCTCTCTCTGAAAATATAGAAAAAAGGAGTCTGCGCACCGATATCCGCCATAAAAGGGCCAAGCCATAACAAATGAGAAGCTATGCGACTCAGTTCCAGCATAATGACTCTAATATAGCTGGCTCTTTTAGGTACTTGAATATTTCCTAATTGTTCTGGTGCATTTACTGTTATTGCTTCTGTAAACATAGTAGCTAAATAATCCCAACGTGTTACATAAGGCAGATATTGTATAATTGTTCGATTTTCTGCAATTTTTTCCATTCCTCTGTGTAAATAACCCAATACAGGTTCACAGTCAATAACAGCCTCACCATCTAGAGTAACGATGAGTCGAAGAACACCATGCATTGATGGGTGTTGAGGACCCATATTGACTATCATGAGATCTTTTCTTGTAGTTGGTACAGTCATATATTTTTTCTCCGATTCCTTATTCCGTGAATTGCTGCAAACGAATTTCAAAATTAATTGGGGTGGGTTTTTATCTCCCGAATATCGAATTTACTAATTAATTCTTTATAACGTACTCTATTTTTCTTTGACAAATAAGATAGTAGCCGTTGACGTTTTCCTAGAATTTGACGTAAACCTCTCTGAGATAAATAATCTTTTCTGTGCAATTCTAAATGTGAAGTAAGTCTCCTTATCTTATTGGTGAAACTGAATATTTGAAATTCAACAGACCCCTTTTTTTCTTCTTGCGAAATAGAAATAACTGAGATAAATGAATTTTTTACCATAAAAAGAATTCTTCTCACTCCCGCTTTTTTTTTTACAAATTGACAAATCTGGGTTTTACCGATCACTAATAATAATACATTTGCGTTTGTTATACACCAAAAGTTCATTTGAATTTTTTTAGATACTTGCTTTTTTTATCAAATTCGATTACTCAATCCACTTTTCCTTTTTTCGGATATGAATACAAAAACGGGTATGGCTGATCGACTTTGCACTCAAAAAAGAGAAGCAGTTGGACTTAAGATTAAGAAGAGCCTGCCGATTCTTAATTCATTTCGGATAGGATAATGTCGTTAAATCAGTATTATTTATGTACCAGAATCTAATATAACATAACACTTTTGTCTATCTCCTTGCCTTCATATACATATACCATATAAGATATGGCATGTGATTCATAAAAAATGGACCATCAAGTAATTCTCAATTGTGGATACATACGGATTCTTGACATACTGAAACAACTACCATTATTGGTATCAAACCAATAGCGATTCATACAAGCTAAATCTTCTAATCGATAATTGGGCCAAAGAAATAATTTAAACTTCATAAATTTCTTTGCATTTATATCAAAACTTTTACCTTTATCCAAAACTTGAAGACAGTTACTTGTACTTGCTTTGTTACCCTTACAAAATGCTAGATCTCTATCCACAACATTTCCATCTCCTGAATTTGAATTTAAACAAAGTCGAATTCTTAACTCTCTACGACGTCTAGGAGATAAAATATTTTCAATAACAAGTAAATCATTATGATTTTTTTCTCTATTCCCGAGCAACTTTTTGTGTCGAGGAATGGGTTTATAAAAACCCTTCTTATCAACATCAACATTTCTTTTTTCTTGGCTTTTTTGATAACTTTTCATTTTTTGCTTATTTTTAAGTACATGTAAAACCGTTATTGTTTGATACATAATAGATTGCCCATCCCATTTTATTGATAACTTAGCCGGTTCAATAAACAAATATCCCTTTTTTACTAACTCGGCAATAGGTTGAGTATTTGTCAATGGGATTAGCTCTACCCTCAGGTCCTCTCTTTTGATCGAAATTAGAGTAATTTCCGTTGGATTTTGCAGTCTAACCAGTAGAGAAATTACTTTTATATTATCGTATAGTACATTATTCGAATACAAAGGTGAAGGTTCGTCTAATTTTGCTTGAAAAACAGAATTTTTTTTTAGTAAAAGATCTAATTCTGATGTTTTCTTCTTCTTAGGTTGCTTGTCATTTTTGTTAGAATCTTCTTTCAAATCTTTTTGTTGGTTTGAGCCATCTGAGCCAATATTTCCCTGGACTGACTTTTTATTTTCTTCTTTCTTTTTAGTTTCTAATTCAGAATCCTTTTTTTCAATAGCGTTCTCATCTCCATCAAAATTGAAAAGAAGCGAATTGATTGGTATGCTCCATGGTTGAATCTTATATGTATCATAAAGTGACACAAATTCTGGGGGTAAAAACGAGAGTTTCAGAGTAGATGTCTTAGATATCGGATCCATTTTTATTCTTTCTTCATTCATTCCCATCCAGTCAAAAATGTTTTTTGTTCGATTGGCCGCGTTAAGTTGTTTATCAATCGCGAGAGAAAAAGTCTTTTTCTTATCTTTCTTATCTTCTTTATCAATTTTTGGATAAATATTACGTTTTTTCATATTTTTAAGAATGTTGACCTCAATATCCAGATCGAGCCAGAACTCTATATCCTCCATTTTTGTTTTAAGAGAAAAATCAAAAATTCTCCAATCAAAATATTTTCTCTCCCGATTTCTATGCCTATCGTAGTCTTCTCTTTTTTTTAGAGAACCAGTACCAACTACATCCTCCGACAGATCATATAATTCAAGAGAATATTTCTTGTTTTTATAATTAAAGAGAAGCTCGTTGCCCTCATTTACTTGTAATGGTGATCTAGAAATATATGAACCCTTCTTATCTTCATAATGAATATATTTATGTGATAAACGATCATATTTGTAATTTTTCAATTTTTTATTTAGTACAGGAGCCTTCGCATAATTCTTGTTTTTTTCGTTCTCATAATGAATTAATTGGTCTTTTTTCTGTTTATAAAAATCCAGATTTTGAGAGTTTTTAGTTTGAACCATAGAACTCTTCTGGATTCTATTTCGCCATTTTTGCGTTTGCGCTACTAGTCGAGACCATTGAGGTTTTGATAAATTGTACTGATAATGATAACGTCCCCTTAACCAATTTTTCCATTCATTTATTCTCATATTGTAGATTTTCTTATGCCCTGATTTCGAATGAGATATTCCTTGTCTTCTAAAGGAATCTTTTATTTGATCCTTAAGAAAAAGAAGTGTTCCCTGATATTGAAGTACAGATTTCCAGTGATATTTGTTAATAATTTGAGTTTGTGATAATTTGTAAAATACGTATGCCTGTGACAAAGAGGCGAGATCGCAAAAAGAATATTCATTATTATTACTACTATTAGAAATAGAAAGTGATTCTTTTATAGTCGAAATAAAACGCATTTTTTTTTGATTTGATTCATCATTAGGACTGTATTTCACAAAAGTGTTCTTATTTGATTCAAGAAAAACTTTGACATTGATTCTCATACTATTAATTATATATAAAGGGATCTCTATGTATATCCTTTCAATAAACAATTTTACGAAATAGTGCCATTTGCGTATTAATCGGGTATTCCTTCTTTTGAATATTTGCAAAATCCCTTTCTGCGGCTCTAATTTCTTATCATCATAACTTGGTTTCTTAGAACTCATTTCGATATCTGGAATTCTAATTATTTTTATAGTTTCTGTTGTGATTGTTTTAATTTGATCTTTGATTGCATTTGTACTATCAGCCATATCAGGTATTTTTTTTGATGTTAGGGAATCATTTATCCAATCCATGGATCTAACTTGATCGAGCGATTCAGTAATAGGATTATTACTTACTATATCATTATCATTTTTTCTATTTATACTTAATTCCTCCCACTCAGATACTGGAATTGTCTTTACTTTTCTAAGTTCTTGGATTTTTCTTTTGATAAATCCAATTATTTTGAAAATCCAACGTATTTGTTTTTTTAAAACCTTTCTAAACCTTTTTGTTCTTTGCTTTAAAATTCTTAGAGCTAGAAAACCTTCCTTTTTCACTTTTTTGAGGTTTGTATCAATTTCTTTCCAAATAGGTTTAAAAAAGGAGGGTTTTTCTCGGTAAGGGCCAAAGGGTCCTTCGGCTTCCATTCCGAAAGGTGTTAAAAAACAAAAATTCCCTTTTTTACCTTTTCCTTTCTTTTTCATTGGATCTTTATGATTAGATTCTACTTGAGGTTTGTGCCAAGGTTTTAGATCGAAAGGAAATAGGATCTTTATCTGAATACCATCGTCTAACCAATTTTGGGGGAATTCATTTTCTGATAATGGAATCCCTTCATAAGTACATTTAACATGCATTTCTTTACTCCACGCTTTCCAATCCTCGCGCCACTCGGGACATTGAAATAATAGCATACGGCCAATATTTTTGGCTATTATCAACGAGGGCAGTATTATATATTTTCTAAGAAATGATAGGGTTACTAAAAGCACGCCCCTTAGTCGTTGAGCCTCATAAAGTTCGAAAAAGTCTGCCACCTTCTTCTCCTCCACCTCTTCCCTCGGATCTTTTTGCTCTGCTTGCTCCAGCCTTTTTTTCTTTTTTTCTTCTGTATCTTTAGAATGCGAATGAAAAGTTTTGAATTCCACGCATTTACCCACCAAATTTCTGATTCTGAAAAGCAAACTCTGCATTTCGAGGATATCAAAAGAAAAAAAAAAAAACAATTTTCTGTCTTCTTGGCCCAAAAAAAGCGGGGAACGCACATATGGGTGAAACAGTGGAAAAATAGAAATTTTGCGTCGTTGAGCTCGCATGGATCCTTTAATTAAATCGCGATCAAAATCTGGTTCTTCTAGATAGGAAAGCAAAGCAATTTCTTCCGGTTCCTCCTCCTCCTTCTTATCTTCCTTATCCTTAATAGTATTCTTAGGATTTTCAATAGTCCGAGCATTCTCGGCAGTTTTATCTGTCTTATCTTCGTCAGTAGTAGTCTTAATATTCTCGGCAGTCTTATCTGTCTTATCTTCGTCAGTAGTAGTCTTAGGATTTTCGATAGTCCGAGCATTCTCGGCAGTTTTATCTGTCTTATCTTCGTCAGTAGTAGTCTTAGTATTTTTTTCGATAGTCCTAGCATTCGCACCAGTCTCCGTCTCTTTCTCAGTCTCGTTCTCAGTCTCGTTCTCAGTCTCTTTCTCAGTATAAATGACTACGCGTCTTACTTCTGGTGAACAAATATCATAAGCCTGATTTTCCTCTTCTTCATTGTCTTTTGGCTCGTTTTCCAAATCCCCCCAATCCACGTTCAATTTGTATGACCATCGAGGAACCTTTTTTTCGATTTCAAAGTTTTCGATTGCAATTTCAAGGTTTTCAATTTCATCATTTTCGATTTCATCATTTTCGTTTAAATTCAAAGCCGTATTAGGCCTTGGTTCCCCTGCAAATTCACTTCGAATTTCTCGATCTTCATCTTCAAATGCACTTTGATATTCTTTATCTTCGTCTTCAAATGCACTTAATGCACTTTGATATTGATATTCTTTTTGTTGTTGATCTTCACTTTTTTTGTTTTCTTGATCTTCTTTCCTTTTGTCTTCTTGATCTTCAAATTCTCGGAAATCATTAGGAAGGATATCTTGAAGCTTAAGCTTATTCCACATGCTTGTTAGGGAATCTTCTATCGGGTTGTTTAAAGGATTGTTGATGCTTGAGTCCAAATCGAAATTTCTAATTGTTCCACGGTGGGGTCCGCTCAAAAAAGGATCATACACTTTTGGTAAGCAGTTTTGCTCAGTCCCATCATTGTACAATCTAGTCCTTTTTTCAAGTACATCATCAAGAGAACCCTTGTCTAGAGCTTCAATTCGCTTGATAAATTCGTTGCTTAGGCTCTTTCTTTTTTGTTCGTTGGTAGAAACCCAACGATTATATAGTTCTTCCGAGGATCTTGTTTCTGTCGTGTCTAAAAACCACCTTTTTTGTATCATTTCAAAAAAAGTTGACAAACTGGGTGGATATGTAAAAGAGATTCTTTGTTTTCCGT